AATATTATTTCTAAGCAATACCAATCCTTTATTTTTTTAACAATAAACGGGCCATAGAACTATCATGTGGATCATGGAATATTCATCTTGACAAGAAATTATAGATATGTTAAGATATCTATGAACAAGGGCTATAGCTCAGTTAGGTAGAGCACCTCGTTTACACGTGCGCCAACGCTTTTCAGGGGAGCAAATTGTGCAATGAACATAATTTCTCTTATTGAGAAATCGATGTCTTACTCCATAAATAAAATTAGAGAAAACAAGAGAACAATAGCATGACAAATATTTGGTTTGGTCTGATTCAGGTGCGAATTCAGGTGCCAAATAGAAACATTGATAATTGATAAGGTTAATACTCAGCCCATTCAATGCCAGGCATAATGAGTTTAAGGGCCTCAAAATAACCTCTTTTCGTTCTATGAACTTTAAGGTGTATGAAGTCTCATATTTGACTCTTGGAGCGGAGCGGTAGAGACTCCATTTAACTTAGGTTGATTTAGGCCGGAGGCAGACCTAAGTCAAGGTAATCCTTCTTTGAAACACTTTGGTATTGCTCCTAGATTAGCATACAAATAATGAATCAGAGCACATGGAACCATATTGTTATCTTTTTTTTTTTTTATCTTCCGGTAAAGGAAAAGGAAAGAAAAATATGGTGGACTAAGTAAATTTTTACATCTCTTAATGAAAGAGCCCAATGCAAAAAAATGCATGTTGGGTCTTTGAAACAGTTCGAATCATTTCGATAATAATAAGTTTGATCTGTTTTACCGAGAAGGTCTACGGTTCGAGTCCGTATAGCCCTAATACATTTTTTTGTATAGATTTTATTTATTCAAAAGAACAACAATTCATTTTAATAGATCCAATTTCAATAGATCTAAACAGTATTTATCAAATCTCGTATAAAATACCCATCCCTCCTCATTAATTTTAATTTTCGTGGATAAATGACATATGACTTTTTTCTTCTTTTCTTGTCCACGATCAAAGGGTTAGTGATACACTTTTGCTTTGGGATATGCAATATCAGCTAATTTATGAAGTGAAAATCATGACATGATGCTGTCTAAAAACTCCAACCTGACGACCCAACCAAATCTAATCCTAAGTCACATGGGCCTAGGACCCATTCTTTTCTTGGTCTTGTATTTGTAGAAGTCCTCTGACTAATCGTTGTTTGGCAGACCAACATAACAACTCCAATTGATTGTTTTAGAGACGATGAATTGGTCCTAAATGTATCAACCTTAGTTTTAGTTATTCTATATTCTATCAGTTGAGTTTGTTGAGGGATTTGGTCTGTCGAATCGTTCGATAATGTGTGATTATTTCTCTAATGAAATAACTCGATTTTTTATTTCTGAGAGAGTCCCAGTGGGATAGGACAGGTTCAAAGTTTCTGATTATTTTTGATATAGAAAGATATGAGTTGCTATATGTAAAGTAAAGGTTCCTCACAACTCAAGGGATTTAATAAAATCAATTAAGAAAAATAGAAATTCAATCTAGGACAAGGAAAGGGGCTAAAATAAATATAACCATTCGATGTATTAGATTATGTTTATCTATTATTTGATTCGTATCGAATCAATAGAAAGAATGATCTTATACTTAGATTTTAATGAAAATAATCCTTTGACTTTGAGTAGAATAGACTAGAAATACCTAGACTTTTTACCCCACTAGACTTTTTACCCCATATGACTACTCATACTTTCATAGTATATTTATACTTACTATACTACTATATTTTATATTTTTATATTTTAGTATATTTATATATTATTATATATTATATTTAATTATTTAATCTTAATATATACTATATATTAGATATTGGTATATTATAATTATATTTATAATTTTATATTTACAAAATTATTATAAAATTATAAAAATAGTTATATTATAATCTATATTTATATACTAATATATATAGTAATACAGTTTATATATATATATTTATACTAATATATATATATATATACTAATATATATAGTAATACAGTTTATATATATATATATACTTATACTATTTATTTATATTATACTATTTTTTTATATACTATTTAGGTAATAGTCAATATGTATAGTGTATACAATAAATAATATATATATATAACTCTAACATAATATATAACATAAATATAATATAACATACTAGTATAATATAAATACTGATTGTAAGAGAAACCATTCGAGAGAAACCCGTACTAAAGTGAAAAAGTTTTGTTTGTATAATAGCATCTTATGTCTACATCATATCAAAATAGAATCGAAATAAAAAATAAATGTAAGTAGGATTTTATTTTCTTGAATGAATGTTTAAATTAAACAAGACATGTCCTACAGCAAACAAACTCTATGCAGTTTAATTTAATTAAACTCAATTCTTGTTTCGCCTAAGAAGTTCTGGATGAATTGACAATTCCAATGCGAATTCAGCCTATTCCACATTAAATTAACAGGAGTGCTTTTATGTTTCTGCTTCACG